ATTTATATGGATCCTGCTCGGTTGAGACCACAAGTGAAAATGAAATTGCCAGAAATTAACAAGGTGATATTTCCATTTCTTCATCAGAAGATGAGTACCTTTTGAAGCCATAATGGATTTTCCTTGATACCTGGCATAATGCATGAAAGGATCTTTGAACAAGCATAAGGTCTTTTGCAAATCATTATGAAGCACTACTAGAAGGTGTTCTGTTTTTCCATAGAAATTTGTTCGCTCAAGAAAGGCTCCAGAAGAGATCGATCGTAAATGAGAAGAGTTTTTATGGAGGAAAACTAAGATGGATTCGTATTCATATACATACGAATTATATAGGAACAAGCAAAATCTTGGATTCTCTTTTGAAAAAAGAGAAATGGTTTTTTTTGGAGTAATGAGACTATTCCAATTATGATGCCCATGGAGAAAGAATCGCAATAAATGCAAAGAAGGAGCGTCAGGTATCCAGCGGCGAAGGTTTTGAACCAAGATTTCCCGATGGACGGGGTGGGGTATTAGTATATTTGACACATGATTTAAATGTGATAACTTATCCTCTAAAAATGGAAATATTGAATGAATAGATCGTAAATTATGAGATTTAGCTATTTGTTCTAAGGAAGATACTAATCTCATCGAGAGTGGAATTTCTACAATTCCTGCAAAAACCTCGGATATCATTTGAGAATAAAAACTCCTGTTGTGCCCAACGAATCGATTTTGCTTAGAACCATTAACAAAAATCAAAAAAAGATTCTGTTGATGCATTCGAATAATTAAACGTTTCACAATTAGTAAACTGGGTTTCTTGTCATAACCTAAATTTTCCTTGGGTTCGTAAAGAACCGAACCATTTAAACCACGATCGTGAGAAAGTGCGTAGATCGACTCCTGAAACAGAAGCGGATATAGGAAACGTTGTTGGCAAGATCTATCTATTTCTAAATAGCCTTGTAATTCCTCCATTTGAAATTCGACTTGAACCACAGGCAGAGGGGGTTTCTTGGGTTATCAAATGATACATAGTGCGATATGGTCGGAACAAAGTAAAAGTCTATAGTAAGACTAGATGCCCCGGGGACGGGGAGGCTAATCAACGGATGCTCTCTTTTTCCATCCAATTCTTCGTGTTTGTTATAGTTACAAAAGATGGTTATAAATCCTTTATTTTTGCAACCCAATCGCTCTTCTGACTTTGGAAGGCGTTTTTTTTATCAGTACACCGTTTCTTCTACACATTCGTCTCCAATCCAGTAACTAATAGTTAATAGTTAGGATTCATTAAAAAAAGGAATCGATGATCCACTCACAGGAGAACCCTTTCCCACATCGGGCACTAATATATTTTTAACGTCTAATTAGATCGGGTAATCATTCGAATTAAGAATCGAACAGAAGCTCGTTGCTTTGAGTTTCCCTATAATTGGAGCCATATGGCTCTATCCATTTATTCACTCGACCCAACTGTGAATTCATTTTGTCCCGTTCAAAGAATCAAAACAACATTTTGTACTGATCCAGTAAGGATGAAATATTCTCAGAGTTATCCATTGATACGACATGCTGTTTTTTCCATTCATTCCCTTTCAGGATCAGTCGTGGTCTTACAAACTCTACCAATGGTATGGACGAATCCGTTGCTTCATCCAAATGTGTAAAAGATCATAGCCGCACTTAAAAGCCGAGTACTCTACCGTTGAGTTAGCAACCCGGATAAATATAAATATAAATAGAGTGTGTAGATATGATCGGAATAAAACAATAAAGAGATTGGATTGCTCCACCCAATCAAAACATTGAACTAGCAACAAGCAACAAGTGTAAAAGAAAGATCTGATGATCGATTATGAACATAAAAATGAACAGATCTGATGAAAATACAGCGGATTCCCAGACAAGTATAGATAGATGTAAAAATGGTTAGACCACGCTAACCTTTTATCCATTTTTTATTAATATTTTTTATTAATAAAGAAGATACTTCTTGTGTCACAGCGGGTCCAGCCAACCAATCGTTTAAGTGAAGTACTTATGGGACCGAGATAAATAGATCGATTTATCTACGATCAAATTATATTTGATCGATAAACTATTGTCAATATGAATTGAATGCTAGGAAAACAAATAAATAAAATAAAAAAAAAAAAAAGAAAAATAAGGCGTTGTGTTGGATTAGCACTACATAGATAAGAAATGAAGTGTCGATGGAGCAATAAAATAAAGGAATAAAGAGTAAGGAGAAAAAAAGATCTCGGGTTTATTCACTCGAGGTGCAATAAACAAGATTGACCCCTTGTTTTTGTTTGTTGGGACTCAACCAACAAACAAAAACCAGCTGATTGATGGTAATCCCACAATTTAATAGATCCAGTTATTTCATCTCTTCACTTGATCCTTTTTCTTTCTATCGGTCTCATATCAAGAGATTCTTTATCCTTATATGAGACCATATAGGAGCTATAGTGAATAGGGAGCAAGAAAAAAGGGAATGTTGGAGAAATAATTACACAAAGGTGGATCCTGGTCACCCTTTTTATTTAATTAATTTCATTTCGTTTGATTAACTCGAAGTTCCTTAAATACCTCCGCCTTCTTTAAAATATCATGAACAGTTCCTGTAGGTTGAGCTCCTTTTTCAAGGAAATATAGAATAGCAGGAACATTTGAATAAGTTTGATTCTTTATTGGATCGTAAAAACCCACTTTACAAAGACCTCTTCCTTCTCTTCGGGATCTAACATCAATTGCAACGATTCGATAGATGGCTCATTGGGATAGATCAACAATACCCCCCCCAGAAACGTATAGGAGGTTTTCTCCTCTTACGGCTCGAGAAAGAATGATTCGAATTTCTGCTCTGTATATGGATAGATGCAAAATAGATTCATGGAATCCATGATTTGAGTCGTCTTTTTTTGTTCTTCCTTGCTAAAAAAAAAAAAAAGAAATATCATTCGTACTCATCACTCAAGTTGGGTAATTCTTAAAGAACTCAAAGGGAAATCCTTAGACATTTATTGAGCCGTCTCTAACCTCTTTTGTTTGTCTCATCTAGAATAGATTTTGATTCCTCATTCTGATCCAGTTATTGAGACAATTTTCAATTGTGTTTCCTTGTTCTGGGATCCCTTATCTTTGCTTTGAATCATTGGGTTTAGACATTACTTCGGTGATCCTTAATCGTTTCAAAATGGTAGCAACAGACCTTTTGGTATTTCTTTACGTCGAAGAATCATACGAACGATTGATTCCCTTGTGATACACTTTTGATCGAAATAGTTTTACTAATTGCGACAAATTCCAAATTTTACTTTTTGATTTGAAACTTGTTCGAATTGGACCCTTTCTATATCGAAGATATACTTACGAAGTCGTTCCAACTTATTGATTGACACTAACCCTAGATCCTGCCCCCTGATAAATGAATCAATACTTTCTGCTCGAGCTCCATCATGTACTATTTACAACCCAAAACAAAATAAATGGAGGTCCTCGTGGAACAGAACAAAAGATGTCGAGCCAAGAGCATCTTCATTCATATAGAAAATGGTGGATGTAAGAATCCACATCCGATCATGTCGTTCAAGTCGCACGTTGCTTTCTACCACATCGTTTCAAACGAAGTTTTACCATAACATTCCTCTAATCCGGAACCGGTATGGAATTGATTCAATATGGAATCATGAATAGTCATTGGTTCAATCAGTACATAGCATTCCATACTTTTTATATACGGAAGGGTGGGTAACGTATCTACCTGGAGAAGTCTCAGCAAGGGTCCAATTCTGCCCTATATTCGATCGTAGGAATGAAACACATTTCTATTTATAAGAAACACGAATAAACGAGTGTCTTAACACTTCTTTACATCTTCAAAAGATGGTTGTTCGGGACGATCAGTCATGAATGAAGAATCCAATTCCAATCCAATGAAGGGTTCAATTCTTTCTCGAACGACTAAACTAAAGAAGGGTCTTTGATTAGATTCCCAATACCGGAACAGAATGAATCATTAACCAAAAAAAGCTATTCCAATGACCCGAAAAGGCAGGAAGCGACTCGATAGAATATATTCACCAATCTCATACTTCTGTGAGTCCCAAGGCCTCATAAGGATTCATTATAATAGAAAAGGTTTCACATAAACAAAAGAATCTCCTACTTCGGATCATTACGGGGAAATGAATTTCCCCGTAAAGGCTTAATTGGCTCTCTGAATCAATCAACAAGTCTGCGCAATCACAACGAAGTCGCTTAGCTAACAACTTTGAGTAGATTTCTCTTATGAGAATTGGATTCTCATAAGAGAAATCTATGTTTCTTTTCCGATTGAATCATCAATGGTTTAAACCAGATAGGTGGATCCAGAAACAAATCAAATTCGTTTGTTTTTATATAGAAAAGGACACATCCAAGGTAAGGTGAAGGTCTTTATTCTTTCATCTGATTGAAAAAATCAGAATCGGAGTAGTATGATCTGCCCATATCCATGGGGTACACCGAACGGATGTCACCAGGGGGAGTCGTGAATATTGTAGATATTTGTAGATATTTAAGGCATCCCAGAGATTTTTCACCGAACCCAAAATGCTGTTCTCACTGAAATGGAATAATAACAATACAACAGGCATGGTTAAGTTTCTACATATTGTGATTTGCTTCAGAAATTATTCCATAAATTCAAAAAAGTTAAGTGAATGGAATATATGACTCTTGTCCACAATCAATACATTGATTTACAATTATTCTTTGCACCCAATCGTTTTTATTTTGCACCAATTTTAGGAGCTTTAATCCCAGTGATAGAATTGGTACCAAGAACCCCCTCCTTTTTTAAATCCACATAATTCAATTACTAATTAGTAATTGAATTATGTGGATTTACTTTACGTTTACGAAATAGAAAGACCTTTCTTTCACGCTTCGACCCAGAACGCATCATGTAGGAATCCAAATTTCATTGATCTGGGGATGAAAATTTATCTATCTAAGTACCGAATAAACTTCAATATGAGCGGGGCGGGCATACCTTGAATGGCCAAATTTTGGAATGAAACTATTGATTCATGTTCCCATCCTACCTAGATCAAAAAAAAAAGATTTTTTCTATTTCCATACGCGTGTCATTGACACTAGATTCTGTTTGTGATAGACGGAATGGGAAGCGGGGGTATGATTCAGAGAAAAATCATTCGAATTAACAATAGCAATCAAAAATCCAGATTGGATCACGTTGTATTCAACACGCAACTCTGATACAAAATATTGTTAAAGAGAACAATCTTTGTTCTGATAGAATCGGCCTGGGACGGAAGGATTCGAACCTCCGAGTAACAGGACCAAAACCTGTTGCCTTACCGCTTGGCCACGCCCCAGTTAGATTTTGATTCGACGACATTAATAAACACTAATATCGGTATTGTTTGTTCGTCAAATCCAACCAGATATCTATGGAATAGGCTGTTCCTGGGCTTCTGCGCGTGTAGATGTGGAATCAAAACGAATTCATTGATCATTACGTATAATTCAATTAAGATATTGTATCAAAGTATAATTCCTTCTATTCTAATCTGACAATTGAAGGATCTTTGATTGGGGGAGTTAAAAAAAAGTTTTGGCCCACCTTCTTCACCTTTTCCCCTTATATCAATAACTCAATAAAACTGAAATTATCTCCAAGAACGAAATGTTTGTTATGCCTAATATCTTTAGTTTGATCTGTATCTGTCTTAATTCTGCCCTTCATTCGAGTAGTTTTTTCTTCGCCAAATTGCCTGAGGCTTATGCTTTTTTCAATCCAATCATAGATGTTATGCCAGTCATACCTGTGTTCTTTTTTCTCTTAGCCCTTGTTTGGCAAGCTGCTGCGAGTTTTCGATGAGATCTTTAGCCCTAGAAACATTCATGATTTATTCGATAAAAACAAAAAAGATTCTAACAATTGATAACATGGAATAAGTCTTACATTACGAACCCTAGATTCCAACATTGAAATTCTTGGATAACCACGACGAATCTGTATCATCTCGTTTCCTCATTTTGACCCTCCATCAAGCAAAGACGGTATTCTGGTCCCCCACAATTAGGTATTGTGTGTGGGTATGACGATAATTTTTTTTTAAGAAAGGAATCAGAATCTTATTACAAACGAATTCCCTACAATCCCTTTCTTGTCTAGAAACCACCCCACCTCCCGGTTTCCAAAAGGGATATGTGGTACAAAAATGAATAATCTATTCCCCTTTTCTCCCCAAAATGATCTTGGAGATTGTGTAATGCTTACTCTCAAACTCTTCGTTTACACAGTAGTGATATTCTTTGTTTCTCTCTTCATCTTTGGATTCCTATCTAATGACCCAGGACGTAATCCTGGACGTGAAGAATAAAATCAAATAAGAGGTTTTTTCGAATTAGAAAAAGAAATCTCAAGCGAGCGGAGGGAGCGGAGAGAGAGGGATTCGAACCCTCGGTACGAATAACTCGTACAACGGATTAGCAATCCGACGCTTTAGTCCACTCAGCCATCTCTCCAAATTGCAAAAGGAGAATTCATATGTAACTTATAACGTATCAAGTAAAGATTGATAAAAGTCTTTCTTTCTCTTTCTTTATTATATAGGTATATAAGGTATATACGAATTGTATCAGAAATACCATTTATATAATGATTCGAAAGAGATATCTCCAATAGAAAAGATCCCTCTTTTCTTTCGTCCGAAAGGTTCTTTTGTTACCCCGGCCTGGCCAGTACCTAGCCAGGCCGTTCCTTTTTTTTGTTCCAATGAATCATAGATCCAAAAATTGACCCGATTCGAAAACAAAAATACTTGTTATTGAAATTAAAGCAGCAAGAAGAACTATTAAAAATTAAAAAGGTATAACTTTTTATTTAAATTTAAACGAACCTTCTACTTTCTCTTCTCCTATTTCGTCAAGACCCGGGGGGGCACGCCCACACTGCCATTTTCATGATTCCGATCCTATCTTGATCACGTCTCATCCCCTTGTTCGACAATTCGACAAATGGTCCACTCCTATACAATAATCACATTGTAGCGGGTATAGTTTAGTGGTAAAAGTGTGATTCGTTCTATTAATGACTGAAATAGTTAAGGGGTCTTTCGGTTTGATTCATATTCCGATCCAAAACTTTATTTCTTAAAAGGGTTTAATCCTTTCCTTTCAATGTCACATTTGAGGAAAAATATACATTTTCGTGATTTGTATCCAAAGGTATTTGAAATACTAAATAAAGAAAACCTAAAATTGGATGATAGAATCACGAAGCATAATTATTTTGAGTTGGATCAATTCTTCCAATTGGATGAGTATGAATAAAGGATCCATGGATGAAGATATAAAAGTTTATTTCTAATCGTAACTAGATCTTCAATTTTTGTAAAGAGAAGATTGAAGCCAAAAAGCTATTAAACGATGACTTTGGTTTACTAGGGCCATCGCCATATTATATTGTTTAAGCTCGGTGGAAACCAAACTCTTTTC